TAAAGGTTTAAATGATAATGGATTTGAACCATTGTCTTTTTATTTTTTGAACCATAAAAAAAACTTACCAAATTAAGTTAATCATTTTATTAGGAGTAGGAATCGAACCTACTAGATTCAGAATATGAGTCTGACATGTAACCATTTCATCTTCCTAACACACATTTCATTCCCCTTATATAAGGGATATAATATTATTTACTATTATAACATTCAATATTGGTTATAGATAATATATTACTATACTATTCTATATATTGGTTATATATAGTATCTACTCTACTCCCTTTTCCATTCCCCTTATATAAGGGATATAATATTATTTACTATTATAACATTCAATATTGGATATTGCATTTAGTCCTTATCGTCTAGTTGGTCAGGACTTTGCCCTTTCACGGCAATAACATGGGTTCAAATCCCATTAAGGATATATTATAAAGAAATTCTAAAACTTTTATTTAAGTTATATAATTTTATCAAAAATATATGTATACATTATTACCTTTTTTACCCCTTATAAGTTTTTTCTCTGCAGGTTTATTCGGTACATTTGTAGGTTTCCAAGGTGCACCTTTGTTAGCTACTAGTTGTCTGTTTGTTTCATTTTTAATTTCGTTGTTTATTTTCTATGAAGTAGCCTTTATAGGTTGTTTTTCTTACGTAAAAATGGGTTTATGGATTAATTCAGAAGTTTTTTTAATAGATTGGGGCTTTATGTATGATAGTTTAACTGCTGTAATGTGTTGTGTTGTTACTTTCATTTCTTGTTTAGTTCATCTTTATTCAACTGACTATATGTCGCATGATCCCCATTTACCAAGATTTATGTCATACTTATCGCTGTTCACTTTTTTTATGCTTATTTTGATCACGGCAGAAAATTATATTCAAATGTTTATTGGTTGGGAAGGTGTTGGTTTATGTTCTTATCTATTGATAAACTTCTGGTTCACAAGAATCCAGGCAAATAAAGCTGCTATAAAAGCTATGTTAATAAATCGGATAGGTGATTTTAGTTTAATCTTAGGTGCTTTAATTCTATTTGATTACTTCAAAACTGTTGACTATGCTTCAATAGCAGTATTAACACCATATTTAAAAACTCAGGTAATTAATTTTTTAAACATAGAATTCAATCTACTGACTATTGTAGGTATTTTATTGTTTATAGGTGCCGTAGGTAAATCAGCCCAAATAGGACTACATACTTGGTTACCTGATGCTATGGAAGGACCGACTCCCGTATCTGCTTTAATTCATGCTGCAACGATGGTTACTGCTGGTGTTTTTTTAATTGCCCGTAGCTCATTTCTTTATGAGTATACTCCAAATCTACTAGGGTATATAGCTTTCCTGGGTGCGTTTACAGCATTTTGTGCATCTACAATTGGATTATTACAAAATGATTTAAAACGAGTTATTGCTTACTCAACATGTAGCCAATTAGGGTATATGGTATTTATTTGTGGTTTATCCAACTATTCAGCAGGTATATTTCATTTAGCAAACCACGCTTTTTTCAAAGCATTACTATTTTTAAGTGCGGGTTCTATTATTCATGCAATTAATGATGAACAAGATATGAGAAAAATGGGAGGTTTAAAAAGTCTACTTCCATTTACTTACTCTATGGTAATAATTGGTTCTTTAGCTTTAATTGGTTTCCCTTTTCTAACAGGTTTTTATTCTAAAGATTTAATCCTAGAACTTGCTTACAGTAAATATTCTTGGTCAGGCTATTTTAGTTATTATTTAGGATCATTTGGTGCCTTTTTCACAGCATTCTATTCAATGAGATTATTATGTTTAACATTTTTATGTAGACCTTTTGGTCATAGATCAGTTATTGGTTTTGCATATGATGCTGAAGGTATTATTAGTCTTGTTTTAGGTATTTTAGCAATACCAAGTATTTTTATCGGATTCTATGGAAAAGATTTAATTGTAGGGTTAGGGTCTGATTTTTTTAAAACAGCAATTCATGTTTCTTCAACTCATATTAATGCGTTTGATTCTGAATTTGTAGATTTAGGTTACAAAATTTTACCTGTCTGTTTAAGTTTATTGGGCTCTTTCCTTGCGTTCTTTTTATATAATTTTCAATTTAAGTTTTTATATTATTTAAAAATTTCGTTTTTTGGGAAAATTATATATAATTTTTTAAATCGTAAGTGGTTTTTTGATAAAGTTTATAATGAATGTGTTGGTCAATTTTTTTTCAAGTTTGGTTATAGTACTAGCTATAAATTCATGGATAGAGGAGTTTTTGAATTACTCGGTCCTACAGGTTTATCAGTCTTTATTACTCAAGTGTCTTCAGACTTGTATAAGCTACAAACCGGTTATTTATATCATTATACTTATAGTATTTTAATCGCGTTTACATTTTTATTTGGCTTAAAAGAGTTGTTTGTAATTTTTGGAGGTGTTTTAGATTTCAGAATCTTCTTTTTAGCTTTTATATCTCTTTTTTTTTTAAATAGAATGGTTGTTAAGTCTTAAGACAAGCAACACCCCCTACAATATTGAAAAATATATTTAAAGATATGTATTTTAGACAAATATCAAAAAAGAAATTAAATCAAATAATTCGAAATACTGAGATTATAACTAGTTTACAATCTGTATTTTTATTTTTTAACAAAAGTATTTTTTCATTAGAATATTTTTTAACTTTTAATTTACAAAAAAATTATGTTTTTTCATCTCTTTTAATTGAGGAATATTTTGGTATTTTTATTTTTTTTGTGATCGCAACTGTTATAGCACTAGTAATTGCAGTTGCTTCTTATTCTTTAACCAATCAGGTACCAGAGCTTGAAAAGTTATCACCTTATGAGTGTGGTTTTGAAAGTTACGAAGCTCCACGTGTGAAATTTGAAATAAAATTTTGTATTATAGCTATTTTACTTATTATTTTTGATGTAGAGATGATGTATCTCTTTCCTTGGTGTGTGTCTGTATCAAAAATTTCTATGTTAGGTATTTGGTCTATGATTGATTTTATAATTGAACTAACTTTCGGTTATATTTACGTGATAGAAAAAAACGCGTTAGAATGGTAATGATTACAAAAATAAAATATTAAAAATAGGTTTTTGGTGTTTTTAATATTAAATTACACTTATACTTTTTTCTTAGACGCTCCAGATGTTTGGCAGACTCGATTACAAGATCCTGCTAGTTCTACTATGGAAGGAATTCTAGTTTTTAATAAACATATTTTATTCATTATTTTAGTAATTGTACTTCTTGTTGGATGGTTGTTAGTTAATACTATTATCAATTATCAAGAGTTTGGAAACAGTCATGTTTGGAATTTTTTCCACTCAAACCCACTTGAAATTGTATGGACTTCACTTCCAGCTCTAACATTATTAACTCTTTCTTCTCCTTCATTTAGTCTGTTGTATTCGATGGATGAGATTTCGATCCCTGATTTTTCTATAAAAATTTTAGGCCATCAGTGGTTCTGGAGTTATGAAATTTCAGATTTTCGATCATGTTTACAAACAAAAACATTAAAATACACTTGCTATATGTTAAATAGTGAAGAGCTTCATAATTGTAAAGGATTTTTTCGAAATCTTGAAACAAATAAACGTGTAATTTTACCAACTAACACTCATATGCGTCTTCTTGTAAGTGCTGTTGATGTGCTACACAGTTGGACAATTCCATCTTTTGGTTTAAAGATTGATGCATGCCCTGGACGATTGAACCAAATGAATCTGTTTATTAAAAGATTCGGAGTTTTCTTTGGTCAGTGTAGTGAAATTTGTGGTGTTAATCATGGTTTTATGCCTATTGTTTTATTAGTTCTTCCGTTACGTCAGTACCATTATTTAATTATGTCTAGTCTAGAAAATTATCCAAAATCAAACTAATGTTTTGGTAATTTTAAGCCTGTAGCTCAGTTGGTTAGAGCGTACGCCTGATAAGTGTAAGGTCAATAGTTCAAATCTATTTAGGCTTAAATAATGCCAATGACTTTAAAAAAAAATTTAGTAAAAAAAGTTAAAAACTTTACTTTAAACTTTGGTCCTCAACATCCAGCTGCACACGGTGTGTTACGGTTAGTTTTAGAACTATCAGGAGAAACAGTACTTAAAGCGACTCCACATATCGGTTTATTGCATCGTGGGACAGAAAAGTTAATAGAATACAAAAATTATGTACAAGCGCTACCATATTTTGACCGGTTAGACTATGTTTCAATGTTAGCTCAAGAACATTCGTATTGTTTAGCTGTTGAAAATTTACTTAATTGTAGTGTTCCAAGAAGAGCCCAGTATATTCGGGTAATTTTTGCTGAAATCACAAGAATTTTAAACCATCTACTTGCAGTAGGTTGTCATGCTATGGACATTGGTGCTATGACCCCATTTTTATGGGCATTTGAAGAACGTGAAAAGTTAATGGAGTTTTATGAGCGAGTATCGGGTGCTCGAATGCATGCTGCATACTATCGTCCTGGAGGAGTTCATACTGATTTACCAAAAGGTTTATTGTCTGATATTCACATTTTTTTACAAATTTTTAACACTAAATTAGTTGAAATAGAAGAAATGTTATCTGAGAATCGAATCTGGAAACAGCGTTTAGTTGGTATTGGCGTAGTTTCTAAAAATGATGCTTTAGAGTTTGGTTTTAGTGGTGTAATGTTAAGAGGTTCTGGTATTCAGTGGGATCTTAGAAAAAGCCAACCTTATGAAGTTTATAATGAACTTGATTTTGATATTGTTGTAGGTAATCATGGAGATTGTTATGATCGATATTTAATTCGAGTGTTAGAAATGAAGCAATCTATCAAAATAATTGAAGAATGCTTAGAGAAAATCCCTAATGGGTTAATTAAAAATAATGATACCAAAGTAACTCCACCGTCTAGAATTGATACAAAACGGTCAATGGAAGCATTAATTCATCATTTCAAAGCATACACTAATGGAGTGAATGTTCCGGCTAGTGAAACTTATGTGGGGACTGAAGCACCAAAAGGTGAATTTGGGGTTTATTTAGTATCTAATGGTACAAATAAGCCATATCGATGTAAAATTAAAGCTCCAGGATTTGCACATTTGCAAGCTTTAGAGCATATGTCACGAGGCCATATGATTGCTGATGTTGTTACTATTATTGGTACACAAGATATTGTATTTGGAGAAATTGATCGATAAAATTGAATTTATGAAAGAATTAAAAAGAAAAAAAATAGTTCAAATTTTTTCTGATGGTAGTTTAAATTTTAACTATACCATTGTAAAACGTTCTAAAAAGATTAATTTTTACACTCAAGATCATAAAAATCTTTTCTTAAACCAAAAAAATTCGAATGAAAATTTTTCACAAACCAGTGAAAACTTTAAAACTAAGTATATTTAATCATTACTTATCCAAAAAATAGTTATATATGAATATATTAAAAATATTTCCTTTTATTAAATTAGAAGTTTATAACAACGAGTATTGTTTTGTTGTTAAAACAAACCTTTTAAGTAAAGCACTGTTTTTATTTAAAAATCATTTTAAATATCAATTCAAAGTTTTGACTTGTATCTCAGGAGTGGACTACCCAAATAATCATTACCGATTTACACTTGTATATGAACTTTTAAGCATTCGGTTTAATTCTCGTATCCGAGTAAAATGTTTTGTTAATGAATTAATCCCTGTTGCTTCTGTTAGAGATATTTTTCTTGGCGCTGCTTGGTGGGAGTGTGAAATTTGGGATATGTTTGGTGTCTTTTTTAGTAACCATCCAAATCTTGTTCGACTTTTAACTGATTATGGGTTTGAAGGCTATCCATTACGAAAAGATTTTCCTTTAAGTGGTTTCTATGAATCACGTTATAGTCATTCCAAGCATCGTGTTGTATACGGGGATATTGAGTTATGTCAAGAATATAGAACTTTTGAGTTTCCTTCACCTTGGGAAAAAAATTAATTTCTTGTCCAATGAAAAAAATTTTAGTTAAAGATAAAAAAATTAGAAAAGAGATAAGACAATTAGAAAAAAAAAGATTTATTTTAAAATCTATTCAAAATAATTCAAAATTCTGTAATTTGATTCGATTAAACACTTTTTATAAGTTAAGTTTCTTACCTGTTTCAAGTTCAAAATCATTAATTTCTAACTTATGTGTAGAAACAATTCATAAAAAAAAATTTACCAAATTAGCAAATTTTTCACGAATTGTGTTTTTAAAATTAGCAAAAAGTGGTAGCTTGTATGGGTTACAAAAATATTATTGGTAAATTTTATTCAATTTTCTGAAATTATAAATGGGAGCGCAAGCAAACAATAGTATTTATTCATTTATTTCTCGTTGGTTTTTCTCTACAAATCATAAAGATATTGGAACTTTATATCTTATTTTCGGTGCAGTAGCAGGAGTTGCTGGTACTGTTTTATCATTATATATTCGACTTTCATTAGCTCAGCCTGGCTCAGCGTATCTAGATTACAATTATCATTTATATAATGTAATTGTTACTGGCCATGCTTTTGTAATGATTTTCTTTTCTGTTATGCCTATTTTAATTGGTGGTTTTGGAAACTGGTTTGTGCCTTTAATGATTGGTGCTCCAGATATGGCATTCCCACGGATGAACAATATTAGTTTTTGGTTACTGCCTCCATCTTTATTATTATTAGTTGAGTCTATTTTATGTGAGGCTGGAGTAGGTACTGGTTGGACTGTTTATCCACCTTTATCTGGAATTACAGCACACTCAGGAGGATCTGTTGACTTAGCAATTTTTAGTTTACATTTATCAGGAGCAGCATCTATTTTAGGTGCTATTAATTTTATCTGTACTATTGTTAATATGCGAACTAAAAATTTAGCATTCCATCGATTACCTCTATTTGTATGGTCTATTTTTATTACAGCAATTTTATTATTATTATCATTACCTGTACTAGCTGGAGCAATTACAATGTTACTTACTGATCGAAACTTTAACACTACTTTTTTTGACCCTGCTGGAGGAGGAGATCCTGTGCTGTACCAGCATTTGTTTTGGTTTTTCGGTCATCCAGAAGTTTATATTTTAATTCTGCCTGGATTTGGTATCGTTAGTCATATTGTAGTTAGTGCTGCTCGAAAACCTATTTTTGGTTATTTAGGAATGGTATACGCGATGCTTTCAATTGGTATTTTAGGTTTTATTGTATGGGCTCACCATATGTATACTGTTGGTTTAGATATCGATACTAGAGCTTATTTTACAGCAGCAACCATGATTATTGCGATTCCAACAGGAATTAAAGTTTTCAGTTGGTTAGCTACATTGTGGGGAAGTTCTTTAAAATTTAAAGCACCTTTACTTTTCGCTTTAGGTTTTATTTTCCTATTTACTCTTGGAGGTGTAACTGGAGTAGTTCTAGCAAACTCAGGTATTGATGTTGCTCTTCATGATACTTATTATGTTGTAGCTCATTTTCATTACGGTGCGGCGTCTAACGTTGTTTTCGCTTGCTTTGGCAACGATCAAAGCTCACAAAACTCATTTATATGCTAAAAAAATTAAAAAAAAAGTATATTTTTGATTTCTTTATTTTGCTTTTAGGGTTGGTTAGTTACTATTTTGAATATTATTTACTGACTTTTTATGCTATTGTTCATTTTTTTGTATTATTTGGACAATATTTAAGTAAAGATTTCGAAAACTTGTTAAAAAATTTTAAAAAAGATCAGATTACAATTAAAAATCATTATTTAGAAGATTTTAAAACTTGGTATTATTTAGTGCTCAGTGTTAGATTAATTACGTTTTTAGTTTATTTTTATTTCTTTTCATTGGAGACTAACTATATGGATGATTTTGGGAATCTCTTTTATGGTATTACCTATATTTTTGTTTTAGTTGGGTTTATTGATTTGGGTATTACATTGTATATAATTTTCTATAAAAACCATCCAGTAGTAGAAATTGTTGCAAATGTATGTTATCACTGTGTTACTAAAGGACTTCCCCTAGTTGGCGCCTTACATATATCTTCAAATGTTCCTTTTATTACTCCAAATCCTGTATCAAATAGCTACCATAAGTATAGCCCTTTAGGGCGGGGTTATGGTGTTTGGTCAACTGGACAGTTAGCCCACATAGATTATTTAAAAACACAGTTAGGAGGAGAATTTGATTATGGAAATATTATTGACCAAAATAATATGGTAGATCCCATTAAACTAAAAGAGTATGCAAAAAATCATTCTATTGATATTAATAGTAATAAAACGTTTCTTAAACTCTCGGCAATTAAACCGAAAAATGTTTAAACATATAAAGAAAAAAAATGATAATTTTTAAAAATCTAAAAAAAACAATGCATATTGTGATAAAGCATAGTGCTTACCTGAGAGGGCTAACTTCGAAAGGGAACATAGCATGCACTAGAAGGCATCCTGGAAGAGTGGGTGCCAAGCTATCAAATAATATGGGTAGGTTTACGAATCTCAGTTACAACTTCTTAGGAGGGTTTGAAGTCCCTAATCGAATTTTGGGTGTAAGAAATTACGTAGTCTTTCTTACACTAAATGAGTCCAGTTCGCCAGTCACAAGTAGTGGTCAAAAGAAGGAGAGCCCTAAGTTATTTATGAGACGAAAACAAACGGAATTCGCGATAACCCGAAATCTGAAAGGATGGGGGTTACGGAGGGTTCATAGTACCAATTCATCTATTGGGAAGGGGCCTAGTTGTGTTAGGTCGGAGGAAAATGTGCTTTCGGGTACTTATGAGTCCTACCAATTAAAAATACTAAAATCTAATATTACCAATAACAAGAAATTAACAAATCTTAGTGAAATAATGGCAGATCCAAACTTCTTAATCGCAGCCTGGGTTAGACTTAAGGTAAACCAAGAAAATTTTATTTTGCGTGAAACTAATCTATCATGGTTTGAAGAAACTGCTCGCCAAATGAGGAATGGAAAATTCCAGTTTTCTCCTTCTAAAAGAAAAGATATTCTTAAGTCTAATGGAAAAGTTTTAACTATGCCTTCACCTAGAGATAAAATTATCCAAGAAGCAATGCGATTCTTGCTCGCCTTGGTTTTTGAGAATGATTTTAGCAAGAACTCATATGGTTGGGCAACTGGTAAAGGATGTCACGCTGCTTTAAACCAAATCAAGACCGAATTTAGTCAAGATAACTGGTATATAAAAGTTGACATAGATCAACAATTCCCATTTTTAGATTGTCATATTTTAGTTAATATTCTTAAAACTAAAATAAAAGATCAAGCGTTTATAGATTTAATTTATAAATATTTAAGGGTTGGTTATAGTACCACTTCAAAAGATGAATCTTCTATGAAGATTGGAACGCTACGAGGAAGACCTATACTGCCTATGTTGGTCAATATTTATATGATTCCTTTTGACAATTGGGTAGAAGTTTCTTTAATACCAAAATATACTAAAGGCGAAAGAAAAAAGGTCAATCCTCAATTTGCTAAGATGATAGATAATGGTAAGGTTGTAGATCGCTCTATCCCATTATTGATACCTGATAATAAAACCTATCTTCGACTTCACTATGTACGCTACGCGGATGAATTTATTATGGGTTTAGACGGTCCGAAAAAGTACTGTGAACTTATAGCTTTGGAATGTAAAACTTTTTTACTAAAAAGGTTAAACCTCACTTTAGATTTTAAAAAGACCGAAATAACTCATAGTCAAACTGATTCTGTATTATTTTTAGGATATCAGGTGCATAAAGCTAAATTAAGTAAAAATAAGACCGCTATAAATCCCCAAGACATTAAAACAGGGAACGTAACTAGCACGGTTCTTGATGCTCCAATAAACCGAGTTGTCGAAAAACTAGTTACAAAAGGCTATGCAAATCTCAATGGCAGCCCTACCAGAAATGGAAGATTTATTAACCATCAATTATTTGATATAATAGAGCACTACAAGATGGTAGAGCGAAGCATCTTACAATATTATAATTTAGCAAACAATTATGGAAGAGTTTCTGTAAGAATCCATTATATATTAAAATATTCTTGTGCCCTAACTATTGCCTCTAAGATGAAATTAAAAACCTTAAAGAGGGTATTTAACAAATACGGCAAAGATATAAGTATTCGAGATCAAAAAGGTAAAATTAAAACAAGTTATCCGTCTATAATTTATAACCGACCAAAAAAACCTGTCCGAACTCTAATATTTGATTATACAACTATAGAAAATTTTATAGATTCATTTGACAATCGAATAAAAAGAGGAAGGAATGATTTGAAAGGTCCTTGTGTGTTGTGTGGTAGTGAGAAAAAAATCGAGATTCACCATGTTCGAAAACTTAGTGAAGGTTCTAAGCGAAAAAGCTATTTATCAAAGATGATGTCGAGAATGAATCGGAAACAAATTCCGGTTTGCCAAAAATGTCATAAAGCAATACACGAAGGAAGTTATGACGGCCCTAACTTGAGGAAACCTAATTGATTATTTATTTAATATTAACACAAGTGAAAGCCTTATGCTGGGAAACTAGCACGTAGGGTTTGGGGTCGACTTACTGACATTTAAAAGGGTTGGTTAGTTAGGCCACTTTTATCTATGGGAGCAGTGTTTTCTATTTTTGGTGGTATTTACTATTGGTTTAATAAAATTACTGGTGTAGAATATTCGGAAATTCTAAGTCAAATCCATTTCTGGGTATTTTTTGCTGGAGTTAATATAACTTTCTTTCCAATGCATTATCTTGGTGTTGCCGGTATGCCACGGCGAATCCCAGATTACCCAGATGCTTTCTATACTTTCAACAAGATTGCTTCGTGGGGTTCTGAGCTTTCAGCATTTTCTTTATTAATCTTTTTAGTTGTACTTATTGAAGCTTTCTATACTAAGCGAAAAGCGAACTAAAAATAATAAATTTTTGTTTTTTAAATTGAATACTTTTATAAATAATATGTTAATATTTTCTCCTTTAGAGCAGTTTCAAATATTACCTTTTTATACATTTATTTATCATAATTTTGATTTTTCCCTTACTAATGCTGCATTAATTAATTTAATCGGTTTTTTTGGTTTTTGGGCTCTTCTATATTTTGCTAGTTCTAATAAGAACTGTTTTAATAGTCCTTCGTTTTTTTTCATTCCTGGCCCATGGCAGACAGTTATAGAATCTATCTATGATATGCTTTCACAATTAGTTTTTGACCTTATTACTGTAGGAAGTGAGAAATATTTTCCTTTTTTAACTATCATTTTTTCTTTCATCTTATTTAGTAATGTTATTGGATTAATTCCTTATAGTTTTACCATAACTAGTCATTTAATTATAACTTTCACACTGTCATTTTCAATTTTTATCGGTTTAAACATTATTAGTTACGAACGACATGGTATTCATATGTTCTCTTTGTTTCTGCCTGCTAATACTACATTTTTTTTAGCTTTGTTATTGGTTCCAATTGAGTTTATTTCTTATATTGCTAAGCCTATTAGTCTAGGTGTTCGGCTTTTTATTAATTTAATGGCTGGGCACAGTTTACTAAAAGTAATTGTAGGTTTTGCTTGGAGTATGCTTTTATTTGAAAACGTTCAAGCTATAAGTTTTTTAATTCCATTATTTATACTAGTTTTATTAATGGGTTTAGAGTTAGCTGTTGCGCTTATTCAGACTTATGTTTTCATTACTCTAACATGTATTTATATAAATGAAGCTGAAGTTCTTCATTAACATTTTGCTGAAACTTTAAAATAAATGATCTAAAGCAATATTAGGTCAAAATTCAACAGAAGTCTTACTACTAATAAATAATACTTATAATGTCTGATGAAGACATAAAATTTATTTTATTTTATAAAAATATTTATGAATTATATTGTAACTATATCTTCTAAAAATAAAGATTCGCTTAAAATCTTTTTTAATTTTTATAATAAGAAATTAGCTTCTATAGCCAGCCATAGTTTAGTTTTATCACAAAATCAAAAAAAAACAAATCGAAATATTGTTTCTGTATTAAAATCTCCCCACGTAAATAAAACTGCTCAAGTTCACTACGGTACACGCAAGTTTTCAAAACAAATTTTTATATTTTCTTACAAGTCTTATTTGTTTTTTTTGTTTTTCAAAAAAATTCAAGCTCGCCTATTCCCAGATATAGCTATTGAAATTAAATCTTTTTTAAAAATTAAACACAATACTAAGTTAAACAGTAAATTTTTGGACCCAGATCATTTTATTATGGATCTAAATGCAATGAATAGTACTAGTCAGAGTAAGATTTCCCAGCGTAATGTTGAGTTAACTCTGCCGATTGAAAAGTTAAAACTGTTACAAAAAACAAAAAGTAATTATAAAATGCCACAGTATAAATTACTGTGTTCAAAAATTCTGAATTATTTTAAGATTTGGGATTGTTATGGGGAAGCTGTATTTTCGAGTTTCAACTAATGGTTTAGATAGCTCAGTTGGTAGAGCAAAGGACTGAAAATCCTTGTGTCGGCAGTTCAATCCTGTCTCTAAACAAAATAGATATGAAAAATTATTTTTGGAACATGTTTGCCAATATAAAAAACGGTCAACTTGCAAGACGTGCTTTTGTGTACCAAAAACAAAAAAAAATTTGTGAAGCTTTTCTTAAAATCTTGTGGACTGAGGGTTTTATTCTTGGTTATAAAATTTTACCAGAAGAACAAAATTCAATTAAAATTTTTTTAAAATATGTAAACGGACAGCCAGCAATAAACACTATCAAATTGATAACGAAACCTGGTCGACGGGTTTACTATTCAGTAAAACAGATTTGGAAAATTGATTCTAATGAAACTTTTATTATTTTTTCTACAAGTAAAGGTTTAAAAACTATTAAAGAATGTAAAAAATTAAATATTGGCGGTGAAGCTTTTATTTTAATAAATTAACAAATGACTAGTAAAAAAGAAAAGTATAGTGTAAGAATACCTATAGATACGTCTGTTCTTTACTGTGAAAAGAAAAAGCTTCTAACAGTGATAGGACCTTTAAATCGTAAATCTTTAAAATTGAAATTAAAGCTATTAATTAATGAGGAAAAAAAAGTATTGAAAGTAAGCTCAGTTCCGTTTTTTTCTGTTTCAAATAGTGAAAAAAAAAGGCTTAAAACACTTCGTGGGACAACTGTCTCATTGATAAAACAGGTGTTAATTGAGACCTCTACTTTAATTCTGCAAAAACTAAAATTACACGGGATGGGTTATCGTGTTTTTTTTGCTGAAACTTTAAAAGAAAATGCTCTTACCTTTAAATTAGGTCATAGTCATTTAGTTTTTTTTAAGCTGTTTCCAGGATTATCTGCATCTTGCTTTTCAAGAACAAAATTGTCTATATTTGGAACTTCTTATCAAGATGTTACTCAGATTGCTGCCTTTATTCGTTCAGCAAGAACTCCAGAGCCTTATAAAGGAAAAGGTGTTCTTTATGAAAACGAGAAAGTTATATTAAAAGAAGGTAAAAAAGTTTAAAATTATTCATGAAAATTAAAAAAGTAAGTAAAAACAAACTAATTCAATTAAATATTTTAAAATCTCAATTACATAAAAAGTTTCGACTTAGTTCTGCGAAAAGCAATGTTAAGCAAACAGAGTTTTATCTAAAAAAAGCTGCTCAAATTATCTACAGATACCATGTAGTAAACAAACGTATTTTATTTTTAGGTTTCCCTTCAAATTTTCAACCATTGTTGAAAAAGACTAAACATATTCTTATTCCTGAATCTAGTTGGTTAAATGGGATTATTACAAACCAAATACTTCAATTTAACTATACATTAACTAAACAGCAAAAACGGCTTCCGTTTAAGATTGTTAAGCTTTTGCTACAACTAAAAAAAAGAATAGATTTAATTGTGGTTTTTAATCTTAATAAAAATACTAATGCAATTCGAGAAGGCTATTCATCAAGAATTCCAATTATAGGTGGTGTTACTAATTTAGAAATTAATGAGGATAAAGTAACCTATAAAATGTTAAGTGAATTGAAATATGTAGAAGATAAGGTGTTTTCTAGTAATTTTCTTTTTTCGATGGTTAAAATGGTATTAAAGAAAGCTATTTTAATGACCTCAAAAAAATTACAACTAAAACATATGAACCACATTAAAAATAAGTTTAAAAAAAAATACAAAATTAATAGGCCTCGAAAGTACTCAAAATAAAAGAAAAATATGGTACAGTTAGATATAAAAAAAAGATACAAACCGTTGTACAAGAAATTCATAAAGTTACGGGAGAATGTTCAACTAAAAACTAAGCTTTTTAAGTTCAAAAAGCAGAAATGGGAGTCTTTTCTATTTTTTATAAAAAAGAAACAGCGATTTGCACGTAAACCGTACTCACATTATCATTATAATGTGCCAAAATTTACAAGTAAAGGTAATTCTTTTCAAAAAAAATTTAGAAACGATCTTATCTCAAAAGCAAGATTCAACCTTTTTTATGGAGGTTTATTAAAAAAAAATTTAAAAAAACAAATGACAAAAATTTACAATTCTAAACAAAGTCGAGATTTTAAACGTATTGGTTTAGAGTTCTTTGAGACTCGACTTAGTTCAGTTTTATATCGTTCTCATTTTTGTTATAGTGTAAGGAATGCTAGTCAAGTTATTAATCATGGTCATGTTAAAGTAAATGGTGTAACGGTTAAAAATAAGTCTTATATGTTAAAGCAAGGTGATTTTGTAGAAATTAATCCTAATTATTCAGCTTTAATTAAACAAAATCTTAAAAAGTCTGAACTTTGGCCTATTCCACCAAAATATCTAATAATTAATTATGATACCATGCAGATTATTTTTGGAGAAATCAAAGACTTTGATTTTTCAACTTATTTTCCGTTTAAATTAAATGCTAACTCAGTTATTGTTAACTATTACAGACATTAAATTTTAATTAAGATCTAATTTGGAGATAATCGGACTTGAACCGATACTTCATGCTTGCAAAACATACACTCTACCTATTAAGTTATACCCCCTGTTTTTCACAAAAAATTAAGCGTGAAACTTTTTAAAATATTTAAAATCAACAATTTGTAAATATAAATTTGTATTACTGATTGATTTTAATGTGTTTAATGTTACATTGATTTTATTTCGAAACTTTTTAGTCTCAGTGTAATAAGGAATGTATTCTGTAATATTAAAAAAATAATATGCGTATAATATAAATAATAAATTATAGGTTAAAATAAAAAGGATCATAACATCAAATTGTGCCATATTAAAAAGAATAGAAATCAGTTTGAGTAAACTCATTTGGTGGAATTGGTAGACACGTCAGACTTAAAATCTGATTCTAATTATAGAGTATCGGTTCAAGTCCGGTAATGAGTAATTTTTTGTTTAATTATTAGCATTAGTAATCTCGTAAAGTAACCAAAATGATGGAATTGGTAGACATGCTAGGTTTAGGTTCTAGTTCTTTAAAGAGTAGGGGTTCAAGTCCCTTTTTTGGTAAAGTAAATTGTTTTAGTATAAATAATGCCTACTTATAATCAACTTTGTAAAAAATCACGTATAAAAAAAAGTAAACGGGATAAGACCCCAGCGTTAGAAGGGTGTCCTCAGAAAAAAGGAATTTGTACCAAGCTAGTACTTAGAACTCCTAAAAAACCTAATTCAGCACTACGAAAATTAGCAAAATTAAAATTAACCAACAAAAACCGTATTTACGCTTATATTCCGGGCGAAGGAGGACATAACCTGCAAGAATACTCAAACGTTATCGTTCGTGGAGGTCGAGTAAAAGATTTACCAGGTATTAAATACCATTTAGTTAGAGGTAAGTTAGATTTTTCTGGTTTAGCTAAAAGAAAAACAGCAAGATCAAAATATGGTACAAAAAAGTTAAAAAAATATGTATAATAAATGAGATTTAAGAATAGCTCAGAAAAAAAATTGAAATATAAAATAATTAATCATTTTATGATTAAAGGTAATAAAGCAACGTGTGAAAATATTCTAGTTAAAAGTTTGAAACGAATACAGAAACTATATATTAAACCTCACTCAGAAATTACTAAAATTGCTATTTTAAATGCGACTCCTATTTTTCGGGTAATAGAATTGCAAGAAAAACGAAAAAAAAAGAAAAAAAAAGGAACTAAAAGAGCGAAAGAAGTTCCGGCTTTTTTATCTCATTATAATTTCCGAACTTCTTGGGCTTTCAAGTTATTATTAGATAGTGTTAAAAAACGTTCGAAAAACACTAACTTTTTTGATGAGTTACATCAAGAAATAATATCTACGTCTCAAAATAGTGGGGAGTCTGTACGAGTAAAAACAGAAATTCAAAAAACAGCTTTAAAGAAAAAATTTTATTTAAAATATTACCGCTGGTAATATAGAATAAATCTTTTATTTTAATTACGTTTAATAGGACTTGAACCTATAACCTTTGGGACCGAAATCCAACGCTCTAATCCAATTGAGCTATAAACGCACAAAGTGTAAATAATATTTATTAATGATTCAACAACAAACTATTTTAAAAGCAGCAGATAATTCTGGAGCTAAAATCATACAATGTATTAAAGTTTTAGGAGGGTATAAAAAAAAATATGCTAAATTAGGAGATATTATAGTTGTTTCAGTAAAGCAACTTAGAAACCGATCAAAATTAACTTCAAAAGTTAAAAAAGGAGAAGTTTATAAAGCTTTAGTTATTAGAACGAACACAAAGCAGCAAAAAAAAGATGGCTCATACAATTTTTTTAATAAAAAACTTAGTAATGCTGCTGTTCTAATTAATAAAAAAGGAAATCCGATTGCAACACGAGTTACTGAGCCGATTCCAGTCTCATTAAAAAAAAAACAATTTATGAAATTTATTAGTATTTCACCTGGTTTAATTTAATTTAAAATGCATTTTATTAATTATTATTATGAAAAAATTATAAAATATGACTTTATTAATAAGTTTAACTACAATAATTTAAACGAGCTGCCTCAGTTAAAAAAAATGATATTGAATTTTAGTTGTCAAAATTTTACGGTTCAAAAGTTTGCAATCACTCTAGTATCATTAGAGCTTATTTCAACAAAGAAAGGTTCAATTACATTAAATAAGAGTGCAAATGTTCTTCTTAAAATTCAAAAAGGATCTCCTGCAGGCTGTCAAGTAACATTAACAAAAAAAATAATGTATGAGTTTTTAGCTAAATTATTAGTAGATATTTTTCCAAAAATTAAGAATATCTCTGGGTTAAAGCTAAAGATTACTAATAATATGTTCTTTTATACATTTCCACCGAATACTATAATTTTAACAGAACTGCAAGAATACTATCCATTATTTAATAATTTACCGGCATTAAATCTCACGATTGTCACTACAGCAAAAACAAATAAAGAATTAATATTTTTGATTAAGTCTTTCCAATTTCCATTTCTTAAATAAAGTTTTTAAAATGGATAAGTGGTCGAGTGGTTTAAGGCGTTAGTTTTGAAAACTATTGTATTATAAAAAATACCGTGGGTTCGAATCCCACCTTATCCTAGATAGGTAGTGATGTGGCTAAATAACATAATTGGTTAATGTGTGGGATTGCAAATCCTAAAATACTGGTTCAAGTCCAGTTTTAGCTTTTTACGATTATAAAACTTTGTAAAATAATTTTTAATATGGATTTTAACTATTTGCTAGTTATTATTTTGACAGTTTTTAAAAGTTTATTTGTTATAGTATTTGTTCTAATTGCTGTAGCGTTTTTCACAGTTGTTGAGCGAAAAATGATGGGTGCTATTCAGCGAAGAAAAGGTCCAAATGTTGTTGGTTACCTAGGATTATTACAAGCATTCGCAGATGGTTTAAAGTTATTTGCAAAAGAAACAACTTTTCCAAATAATGCTAACCCACGATTATTTTTATTTTCTCCAGTTTTAGTTTTTATCTTAAGTCTAGTTGGTTGGTCTGTAATTCCTTTTTCTAGCCATGTAGTAGTATCAGATATTAATTTAGGAATTTTATTCTTATTTGCTATTTCTTCATTAAATGTTTATGGTATTGTTCTTGCTGGATGGTCTAGTAATTCTAAGTATGCGTATTTAGGAGCTTTACGATCTGCAGCACAAATGATTTCATACGAGATTTCTATAGGTTTTATAGTAATAACAGTTATCTTAGCTGCAAGTTCTTTTAATTTAAGTAAAATTGTACTTGCACAATCTTACACTTATTTCGCTCTGTTGTTGCTTCCACTTTTTATGATGTTTTATGTTTCAATGTTAGCGGAAACAAATCGTCATCCGTTTGACTTACCAGAGGCAGAAGCTGAGCTAGTTTCAGGTTATAATGTAGAATATTCATCTATGACCTTTGCTCTTTTTTTTTTAGCGGAATATTCAAATATGCTTCTGATGAGTTCTTTATCTTCGATTTTATTTTTAGGTGGCTGGCTGTCTTTAGTAAGCTTTCTCCCTAATAGTATTCTATGGTTTATATTAAAGATATTGTTCGGAGTTACGTTTTTTATTTTAACTAGAGCAACATTACCTAGATACAGATATGACCAATTAATGCATTTAAACTGGAAATCATTTTTACCAATTGCATTAGGGTATTTTTTAGGCTTTTCTTGTGTACTTATGTTCCAAAATTGGTTGGTTTTTTAATTTTTCCAAAACAAGTTGAAAGATTAGACTATAAATTAGTAATTCATAAACAAAGATCAAACTTAAACTTAAAACTATTTGGCTTACTATATCAGGTGGTGTGAGTAGTGTTGACATAATAAGAAAGCTAAAATATACTATTTTTCTATATTGTTTTATTTGATTTAAATTATTTTTTATATATTTACAAAAGCTTATTAATAAAACAAATATTTGACAATAAGTTATACATAAATAGTAAGATGTAATATAAAAAGTTAAATATTCATTTAGCTTAGATTCAAAGTATAAGTCTATTGATTTTAAAAAAGAAAAAGACTGAAAGCTTAAAAAAAAATTCCAGCTTAAAGGTAGTAGTACTTTATTAAAAAAAATGACCGATACGACAAAAATAATTAAACTTGTTTGTATTAAAAAAGTTATATTCTTTAATTCTGATTTATAAAGTCCTAGAGATAGAAATAAAATGGCATGATATAAAATAAAAATTATAAAAACATGGTTTCCCAAAAAAATTATAATTTTAAAATAAACTGCAAATATTTCAGTAACATCAGTAAAAATAAAATATAACATACTTTGATTTGAATAGCTTAAACTTGGTTCTACTATTAAAAATAAAAGTATTTCTTTGTAAGTATAGCTAACCAAAATGGTTGAAACCCATGTTATTAACAAAAGGAAGAATCTATTTTTAAGTTCGGTATAATATCTATATAAATTTGTCATATAAAGTTGATTTTATATTTAAAAGTGTTCTTTTAAAGTAAAATTATCAGGAAAATAGTTCAGTAGGTAGAATAGTGGTTTCCAAAACCAAAGGCCAGGGGTTCAAGTCCCTTTTTTCCTGTTTTTTGTAGAAAAAATATTGTTGAATTGTTTTTTTAAAGTGACTATCTTTTTCTTCAGATGAAAAAAATCACCGAATAATAAAAAGCATATTATTGCTAAAACTAAGATTTGACCAAAGCTAATATTTCTCATTTTTATTTTTAAGGTTAATTAAAGGTAAAGGCTTATAGTTCAGTTGGTAGAACATGCCGCTCATAACGGTACAGTCGTAGGTTCGAATCCTACTAAGCCTATAAATGCATTTTGAATTTAGAGACTATCAATTTTTAAAAGTTAAACAGTATTTAAAACAGAAATTTCTTTTATTTTCCAATGGCGCTAACCAAACCTCAACAAACTGGTTGGCTGTAGAGCAAAGTTTATCTAAATCTAACTTAAAATATTATAAAGTTTACAATAAAATAGCGTTAAAAGTTTTAAAAAAATCAATTTACAATAATATAAGACAAGCCGTTAAAGGTACTTTTTTTTTTCTAAAATTAGATAAAAATTCTACTTTACTAACGAAACAAAAACTATTTAAGAAATTAGAATCTGTTTTTTTTACTTTATTATCTGTAAAGTTAAATAATAAAATTTATTCGATAGCGCAAATGAAAAAATTAAAATCATTAAATTATAGAAATAATATGGCGATTTTTTACCAATTTCTATCCACAAATTTAAAATGTGCTTATGGTTTAACGTATAGAAAAGTTTCGAAACAATGTGATTTGAACACATGACCTTCTAATCCCAAATTAGATGCGCTACCAGGCTACGCTATGTCTCGATTGAAATATTTGAAAGAAGCAGGATTCGAACCTACGATGAGAAACCTCAACAGATTTACAATCTGTCGCTTTAAACCACTCAGCCATTCTTCCTTTTCGATCGTTGACGTTTATGCAATCTTTTTTTTTTTCGGCACCCATTATAAGGGTAGGTCTCGTAATTTTTAATTACTTTAATAAAAAAATTTTTTTTTAACCTTTTTATAATAAAATATTTGTAAGATTTTACATTATTAAGATGTAATGCTATTGGTTTATTTTTTAAAAAGGTAATTTTGAGTCTTTGTAACATATTAAAAAGTCGAGTTAGCACTAGGATTCGATTTTTTTTTTGCTTACCTGTAATACCTACTAACCCAGCTGAATAGCGAAATTTTAGATTTCCCCAAACGTCAGTAATATGTAATAGGGTGTTTTTTGGTGAAAAAGAAAAGCAAATGATATACGTTAACAGAAATCTTTTGTTACTATTTAAAAGTTTTATAGAAGGTAAAAGAGTATTTACGCTTCGGTATTCATTTTCCTTAGTTAAAGAATTTTTTAAAGAAAAAATATTATTATTTATTTTTTTTAACAGCTGGTATTTTTTCGCTAAGCTTAGATTATTTAAAATTTTCTTTTTTTTCAGATCTAACGACATAAAATAATTAATTATAAAATGGAACTTAAATTCTTAAAACCAATTACTGCGTCACAAAGACATTTAGTAAGGCTAAATAAAAAGCACTTAAGTAAAAAACCACTTGTAAAGACAAAGATAAAAGGAATAAAAAACTCATCGGGAAGAAATAATTCAGGAAAAATAACGGTTCGTCACCATGGAGGTGGCCATAAGCAAAGATATAGAAAAATTAATTTTTCTAGAAATTACGAATCAACAGGAATTATTACCAGTATCGAATATGATCCAAATAGAAACACAAATATTGCGTCAGTTTATGACTTTTTGGAAAACAAGTTTTTTTACATTCTTGCACCAAAAAAATTAACTGTTGGAACAATAGTTCAGTCTGGAATTGACGCTGAACCTATGTCTGGAAATTCATTACCTATTTCTAAGATACCTGAAGAAAGTTTTATACATAATGTATCACCTAAAGTATCGAAAAAGGGTCAAATTTCAAGATCTGCTGGAACATTCTCAATTCTTAAAGAAAAAACTATGAGCTCTGCGCGAATTAAACTTAGTTCGGGCGAACAAAGACTTATATCACCCCAATGTTACGCCACAATTGGAATTGTCTCTAACGAAGCTTTTTCTTTAACACAACGAAGTAAAGCAGGGCACTCTCGCTGGGTAAATAGACGTCCTTCTGTAAGAGGAGTCGCTATGAACCCAGTCGACCACCCTAACGGTGGAGGCGAAGGTAAAAAGTCTGGAAAAGCCTTCACTCCTTGGGGAAAACCTAATAGAAGCGGTAAGACTAGCCGTTCACGAAATAAACTAGTTATAAAAAAAAGTTAATATGAAACGATCAAGATGGAAAAGTCTTTATATAAAACCGCAATATTTAAAACAAAAACAATCGGATAACAGTCAAATATCAAGAAATTCTTCGATACTTCCTAAATTTATAGGATTGACTTTTCAAGTTTACTCCGGAAAGATATATAAAAAAGTAGTTGTTAATAAAGAAATGGTAGGTCATAAGTTTGGTGAATTTTCTCAAACTCGAGCTATATTTTCGTTTAAGAAAAAGAGAAAGAAAAATTAAAAAAACTTTTAAAGTAATGAAACATTGGAAATCAAAATATATTGAGAAAAACTCAAAAGAATCACATACTTATCTATTTACAAGTTTAGAGGTAAAACATTATATTCAAAAATTTTTAAAAAATTATGGGCTGACTTTACATGATTATCAAATTAATTTTTCAGACTCCACACTGGACGTATATGTTTCTTACTACCAAACTTTAAGATCAACATCGTTTATCCAAAAAACAAATTTAGATCAAAAAATTCAGGTAAAAAGAAAGCGTTTCAATAAAAAATTAACAAATAAGAACAGTAAAATTTTTGGAAATCAATCAGAACTGCGTCAGAGTGTCCAAAATTACAGCCAAGCGAATAACAATTTTGTTAAAAAAAAGCTTATAAGTATTTTAAATATATTAGAACTATTGAAATTAGAGTACTACTCTTTAAAATCCACAAGAACTAAAAAACAATTGCTTCTACGGAGTAGGAAAAGACTTTTAATACATTATTACACTAACTGTTTTAAATATTATCAATATCTTTCTTTTCTGTTATCTCGACATAATTTTAAAAAGCGAATACAGACGTTGAAATACTACAAAACTTATTTAGATATAAAACAATATAAAACCTTAAATCATTACAAATTAACCAACTTTACAGAAAAGCTTTTAGAAGGGTTAGCTCTTTTTACAAAAAACAGGTTTGCAATTGTTTTAACACTTCAACAAATTAACCGTAATTTATCATTTCCAAAAAAAAGCTCTCAAAATTTAAAAAGAATTTTATCTAAATTAAGAAAATTTCAAAGAAACGATTTTTTTAATGAAGGTATAAATACACTTTTTAACGCAATTACACGTGAAAACTCTGCAGAGCTTATAACAAAATACATAGCGTATCATTTAAAATTTATGAAACGGCATAAATTTTTCCTAACATTTATAGATAAAACACTAACATTATTAATCAATCAAAAATTCACAAAAATTAAAGGAATAAAATTAAAGATAAGAGGAAGAATTAACAATTCCTCGCGATCCAAGTTGAAAACAATAAATATAGGTAAAATATCTTTAGTAACAGTAGATACTCGTTTGAACCATGCACAATCAGTGTCTTATGGGTCTAGTGGTACTTTTGGCGTTCAAGCTTGGGTGTCGTATTAATTCTATAAAAAACAAAAACAATGTTTTTACAACCAAAAAAAATAAAATTTAAAAAAGTTAGAAAAGGAAAACTTGTAAAATTAGAATTTAAATCCAACGTTTTAAAATTTGGTACTATTGGCCTTAAAGCAGCGGAATCTGGTATAATTCACTCACGACAAATAGAGGCCTGCAGACAAGCTATGTCTAGAAAAATAAAGAAAAAAGGTAAAATTTGGATTCGAATATTTCCTGATATTCCAATAACCGCAAAGCCCATTTCTGCTCGTATGGGGAAAGGAAAAGGGGCACTTTCTCATTGGGGTGCGCGAGTCCGCGGAGGAACCGTACTCTTTGAAATTTGCGGCGTACAAGACCCACAAATTACGCTAGACGCGCTTCGGACAGGTAGTGCTAAACTACCTATAAAAACTAAAGTTTTTAAATAAAAAGACAACAATATTCTTACAACTAACTGAATGGTTAACTAAAATAGCTTTGAAACTACCGAAAAAATCATCAACCACTAAAATGGTTTAAATGATCTTACAAGCAGCAAAATATATAGGAGCAGGACTAGCAACTATTGGTCTAGCAGGAGCAGGAGTTGGAATTGGTACTGTATTCGGAGCATTAGTAATCGGAATTTCTCGAAATCCTTCTTTAAAAGATGAGCTTTTTAAAATGGCTATCCTAGGATTCGCACTTACCGAAGCAATTGCTCTATTTGCATTAATGATTGTATTCTTACTTCTTTTCGCACTATAATAATTTATATTATATTGCCGAGATTGCACTGATAATAAAAGAGTATGTAGCTCAGTTGGTAGAGCATTGGACTTTTAATCCACTGGTCCTGGGTTCAAGCCCCAGTGTACTCAAAAGAGAATGTAGCTTAATTTGGTTAAAGCGTCGACCTGTCACGTCGAAGAGTGCGGGTTCAAGTCCCGTCCTTCTCGAACTGAAAAAATTTTAAATTTTGAATTTATTTGTTTTTATTGCTTTTAGCTCGATAGAGTGTTTTTCTTTATAGTACAAAGTTAGAATAGCTAAACCTAGCGCAGATTCTGACGCAGCAATAGTTAAAACTAAAATAATAAAAACTGAGCCGTATAAATCATCTAAATATATTGAAAACAACATAAAATTGAAATTTACCGCAAGCAATAGCAACTCGATGGACATAATAGCAAGCAGAATGTTTTTTCTATTTAAAACTAAACCAAAGGTTCCTATAGAAAAAATACCTGTACTTACTTGCAATAATTCTGTTAAACCTATTTTTAAACTTGACATATATATTTATTTCTAATTTTAAAAAAATTTATGAGAGTAAAAATAAAAAAACAATTACATTTGATTGATAATAAATTATCTTTAATTACTTACTTAATAAATAATGGAATTTCAATACCTCATTATTGTTACCACAACAGTCTATCTATTGCCGGGAATTGTAGAGTATGCTTAGTAGAATTACAAAACTCACCAAAGCCTGTAGTATCTTGTGCAATAAATGCAAAGTCTTGTTTAACGAATAATGAAGTATATTATGACAGCGTACTTTTAAAAAAAGCCCGTGAAAATATTTTAGAGTTTTTACTTTTGAATCACCCAGTAGATTGTCCTATTTGTGATCAGGGAGGTGAATGTGATTTACAAGACCAATCACTATTTTTTGGATTCACTAAAAAGCGATTTTATAAATTTAAAAGAATTGTTAGTGATAAAGAGCTTGGACCAATAGTAAAGACAGTAATGACACGATGTATTCATTGTACTCGATGTGTACGGTTTGCAACCGAGGTTGCTGGAGTCGAAGAACTTGGTGTGTTTGGTCGAGGAGTTCAAAGTGAGATTGGAACCTACGTGGACAAAGTTTTATTGTCTGAATTATCAGGTAATGTTATAGATTTATGCCCTGTAGGACATATCACTCTAAAACCTTATGGTAAGTAACTTCCGACTAGCAATTCTTCACTATCTTCTATTTCTAGATATGCAGACTTTGCAATTCTTACATAACTATTATAATTTTTATCTAGAAGCGATTTTAGAATATATTATCTTAGAAACAATTTATTGGATTGAAAAGGACACAAACCTTATTTTTTATTGGATCTTATTCATTATACTAATGAGCTTATGTGTCAGAAATGAGTACGGTCACGATATAGAGACTTTACATTATATTATATTTAGTGTAGCTATGGGATATTTTGTTTATCTCCATAAAGAGTTTTACCCTAGAAAAACGAAACTTATATTACTCAAATACTTAGCTTTAGTTTTTTTCTTAATTCAGCTCTATTGGTCTTTAATATTATACTTATGGCCTTATGCTTATTGGCTGATTTCTTTTCAAGAACTAAAAACGATGGTTCTTTTTGTTTGGCCTACGCTCACATCAATTAAGCTTTTTATTATCAAAAATCCAATATCTTCTTTTTCAATTTGTTCTTGTTTCACTTTTGCATACTACGTATATATAGTACGTTAATACATTTAAATTTTAAAACAGAAACATAAAAACTTATGGGAGCACTTACTTTAAAAAGTTTTCCACATGTTCTACGAGGATGGGAAGTAAGAAATTATGAGTCACTAGATCCAACTGACTCTTTTGGACAAGAAACTCGAATTTATATTGATAGAAACCAAATTGTGAAAATTGAGCCTCAATTTTCAAATACAGCATCGAGTGTGTGGTTAACAGACAAAGGACGACAGTTTTTCGATAGTATTTTTACAGAATTTACTCAGTCAGATACAAGTACTGTTAAAAACACAGTTGCTCGATCAAATAAACAATGGAATCACATTTTTGAAACTATTAGAAAAACGTTTTATATTTTTGATATATGTAATTTTAAATTTTCCAAAAAATACTATTTTATATTAGTTTTTGAAAATTTAAGTTTAGAAATTTTAAACTTATTAATTATCGTATCTCAAATTTCTTCTTTTATTAAGATAAAAAGAGCGGAAAATTTAAGTATAAACAATGATTTGGAATCAAATTTTCAAATTAATTCGGCAACTAACTCAGCCACACTACTATCATCTTCACTGTGTTTATTATTAGGAACAAACACCAGATATGAGGGTTCATACTTAAACTTGAAACTAAGACAAAGATATTTTAAAGGAAACTTTAAGGTAATGTCTATAGGTGCACTTTTTGATCTTACATTTTCAGTTTCTTTTTTAGGGTCACAGTTATCTACTTTTAAGACTATTGTTGAGGGAAACAGTTCGTCGTGTCAAGATATAGCGACATCAACGAACCCAATTTTGATTTTAAATACAGAACTTTTCAAACGAAATGATACTAAACAGTTAGTAGAAACTATTAAAATGCTGAAACATACAAACATAATTACTAAGTTTTGGAATGGAGTTAATGTTTTAAATTCATCATTAAGTGAATCTGGAGCTTCCTCTGCTGCCTCGTTCTCTTTTTTAACTTTTTACGATTTAACCCAATTCAGCTCTTTATACTTTATTAATACAACAGTATCAAATATTGCAAATATTAAAAAAATAGTGGGGTCTCAGTTGTTAGCATACAAATTAAAAACTCAAAAACAAACTAGTAAAAAACTTTTATTAGACCAAAATTTTAATTTGAATTCCAATACTGTATCAAATTCATTAAAGATTAAGAAATTCATTTACTTACCTGTTGATACATTTTTTGAAAATAATGAGACATTCATTAACACGGAGGGGCTAGTAAAAAAAACGACTAAACTAATTTCTCGAAAACAAACAAAGAACAACTGGCAACTTATTCGACGATTTATAAAAAATAACGATTTGTTGCTTACTACTACGAACTTGAAAGATAACAAGCTTATCTATTTCAATAGTAAAAATTTATACAACTTTAAGAATTTTATTAGTTTTCAGTTTTATGCTGTACAAAATTTAACAAACTTTAGTTTTTATCTAACAAAAGGAAATTCACAATTTTTTATACATAAAAAATTTAATACTTTTAAATCTTCAAAGACAAAAATATATGATACAAAACTAAAATATTGGTTAGACGATTTTTTTATTGGCGGAAAAGATCAACTTTGCCAAAATTCTTTGACTTTAATTAAATGCTCGGTAAATACTAGATTAATGACTAGCACATTTTTTTAACATTTAAAAATTGAAATGGTATTAACAAATAAAAACATATATTTGCGAGAAAAATTAGACAGATCCTATCTAAATCTGATGAAAAAAACATTACAATACATAAAAGACAGCCATCAAAAACCCATCCACCCAAAGGAAGATCCAGAGCTTTTTGTTAATTTAATAGTATCTTTCATGAAGGCTGATTCTAATGTATTACAGAAGATACTATTAAAAATAAAATCACGACCCTACATTGAAAACTTTCCTTTTAACAGTGAAATATTTAACATAATAACGCTACCTCTCTGTAACACAACTTATTTTACATGTTTACATATGGAAACCCAAAATGAAGATTTTAGAGATAATTTATTAGATTACTTTAGATACACTGAGAAAGAGATTACAGATTATCTTTTAACTAGTAGCCAGATTTTGGATCTAACATCTCTCATGACAGAAAACAAAACCGATATGATAAAAAAAATACGATCGCTAAAATACACTAATGGTAAAAATTTATTTTATTTAAGAAAAGGCCTTCAACTTGCTACTATACCAAAAAAAATTAATTTAGAAGCAAAACACGTCTTTTTAACAGTACAATTAACATTAATAAAAAGTACTTTGCAATCCGAAACGTATAAAGACATTTACTTCTTCAGAAACTTACTGACAGACTTTTTATTCTTGAGCAAACTTACAACTTAATTTAAAAAATATAAAAAAAATACAATTTTAAAACTAGAATAATAAATTAAATTATTTATTACTCCACCAATATACATTGATAAATAAAAATAACCATACTACATCAACAAAATGCCAATACCAAATAGCAGATTCAAAACCAAAATGGTGACTGTTAGTGAAATGATTAAAAATAATTCGAATGAACGATACAAATAAAGCTATTGTACCAACAAATACATGAAATCCATGAAATCCTGTGGCCATATAAAAACAAGAACCGTAAACTCCATCACTAATATTAAACCCAGCATTAACATACTCTAAACCTTGTAAACCGGTAAATAAAATTGCAAGAATTAAAGTAAAAATTAACGATAATAAAGTCTGTTTTTTAGATCGTGCCACAATCGCATGGTGAGACCATGTAACTGTAGCCCCTGAAGTTAATAAAAAAAAGGTGTTAGTTAATGGAATAGTAAAAGCATCCATAGCAGGAATAGCTTTCGGAGGCCAAACTCCACCAATATTATGAACAGGCGCAATACTCGAGTGAAAAAATGCCCAGAAGAATGCAAAAAAGAACATTACTTCAGAAATAATGAACAGAATCATACCAAGCCGTAGACCCTTTTGTACTGCTACTGTATGTTGATCCTCAAGAGTAGCCTCACGAATAACGTCTCTCCACCAAACATACATTACAAAAAGTACCATAAAAAATCCTGACTGAAGTAGCTCCCAACCTCCCGAGTATCGGTGCATAAATAAAACAAGACCACTTGTAAACATAAAAGCACCTAAAGATGCAACAAACGGCCACGGGCTAGGATCCACTAAATGGTATGAGTGAGCGGTACGTAAATACTTAAATTGCTCTTTAGACAATAACTTCGGAAAAGCATTGTTATTGTTTATTTTAAATTTATTGTTTTTCTTATCCATAAAATTAGTATTTTTAAATTTAGTAGACATAAAATTTATTTTTTATTCGTCTTGCAGTTCTAGCATTTGTATGAGTTCGTTGGCCTCGCACAGGTAAGCCTCGTGTACGTCGTAAACCTCTATATGATTTGATAGAAACTAATTTTTTTGTTAAGCCAATTTTTAACTTTTTTAAATCATGAGCTAGAACAAAATTTAACGAATTTATAAGGCTTAATATTTGTACAGTTTGATTTTCTGATAAGTGTTTCACTTTTAAGTTAATGGAAAAACCTAATTTTTTACAAATTAAAAATGCTCTCGTCTTTCCGATTCCATAAATATATTGTAACGCAAAGTAAATCGATTTATTTTCTGGTAACTTTGATTCTAATAAGTATATCATTTTTTAAATATAAATAAACTCCATTAAATTATTAACACTAAAATGCATTGGACCTAAAAATATATTTGGGAAAATTCCGGTAACTAAAGTTCCTATCATTAAAGGTAAAAACGCTAAAAACTCCCGTTTGTTTATATCAATGTACTTTACACAGAATTTTATTTTTATATTTCCAAAAGCAATTCGATTAAATAACCATAAAGAATAACCACTCCCAATAATGATTCCTGTTGCTCCTAAAAATGTAACACTGGTGTTACATTTTAAAGACCCCGCTAAAATTAAAAACTCTCCAATAAAACTACTGGTCCCTGGGAAACTTATATTTGCTAAAGTAAAGAATAGGAAAATTGTAGTATAAAGAGGCATCACTGTAGCTAATCCACCATAATATTTAACAATTCTAGTATGGTAACGCTCATAGACAACACCAATAACCAAAAAAAGTGCACTAGCAACAAATCCATGGCTTAGACTTTGAAACAAAGCCCCTTCAATCCCTAAATTATTAAAACTAAAAATACCTAACATTACTAAATTCATATGGGCAATTGAAGTATAAGCAATAATTCGTTTAAAATCACTTTGCCGTATAGCTGTAAATGAAGTGTAAATAATACCAATAACTGCCATAGTATATACTAGTGGAGTGAAATAAAAAGATGCATATGGAAACAATGGAATTGAAAATCTGATAAAACCATAAGTTCCTAGTTTTAGTAAAACTCCTGCCAAAATAACAGAGCCAGCAGTTGGGGCTTCTACATGAGCTTCAGGTAACCATAGATGTACAGGTACCATTGGTACTTTAGATGCAAAAGCTAAAAAGAAAGTAAACCATAGAACTTTTTGCTCTAGCTCTGAAAACGATACTGTTAACAACATTTCATAATCTGTAGTACCAACCTGGTAATAAATGTATAAGATAGATAATAACATTATAATAGAGCCGATTAGTGTATAGAAAAAAAAATAATATGCTGCTAAAATTTTTCGCTCACGAGAACCCCATACACCAATAATTAAATACATAGGTATCAATACACTCTCAAAGAAAATATAGAATAGTAAAACATCTAAAATACAAAATACACCAATTAGAAAAAATTCTAGAAGTAGAAATGATATTAAATATTCTTTTAAAAATTTTGTATCCATACTGTTCCAGCTTACAAGAATACAGATTGGAATTAACAGAGTGGTAAGCAATAAAAAAAATAGAGAAATTCCGTCAATCCCTAATACGAAATAAAAATTTGATAACCAATATATTTTGGTTGCGAACTGAAATTGAACTATATGTTCTTTAAATCCAACCCAAATTAACAAGAAACCAATAAACGGTAAACTTGAAAAATTTAGGGCTACTGTTTTTAATAAATTTCTTTGGTTAGAAGAAATTAAAACCACAAAAGCAACACCTATTAAAGGTAAAACCAAAAGACTTGTTAATATATTTTGAATCATTTTATTGTAAGGATGTCTTAAGTAAGATTTGAACTTACGTTTTTTATAAATATACTTCCTTTGTAAAATTAAGACATTTTATTTTTAGTATAAAACGTAATTTAGAACAAGAACTAATTTATACGAATAAAAATACACTAACATAGGACTAACAAACATGAAAATCAAAAAAAATGACATCAAATTATTTAAAAATAATAATGTACTTCCTGTGTCAAATGGTTTATATAATTTACCAACAGTAGTATTTTCAAAAAAAATAATTTTGACCATTCTTAAATAGTAAAAAGTAGAGATAGCGCTAAAAAGAATATTTACAAGTGAAAAAAAATAAATAGAAATTCCAATAAGAGATTTAAAGACATTCATTTTTACTATAAATCCAATTATAGGTGGTAATCCAGCTAAAGTGAATAAAGGAATTGCTAAATTTTGAGCTGTTATTTGATTGGATTCTTGTAGTAGTACAAAGTCTCCTAAATCTTTGTTAAATTTTATATTATACAATTTAGTTTTTAGTCTTAAATTTAAAACAATTGACCAAATACATAACCCTGAAAACATATAAATAATTAAATAGTATAAATGAACTTGAATTCCTTCAAAACCACCTAAACTAAACGATAAAAGCACAAACCCCATATTCCCGATTGAACTATAAGTTAATAAACTTTTTAATTTTCTTTGTTTTAATCCTACAAATGCTCCTATAAACGTACTAAGTGTAGCAACAATCAATGCATAAAATTGCCAGTATGCAATCATACTATAAAACCCTGAATAACACAGTCGCACTAAAAACACAAAAAAACTAAACTTAGAAATTACCATGAAAAAAAAGGTAGAGCTTGAAGGCGAGCCTTCATAAACGTCAGGTGCCCATAAATAAAATGGAGCTAATACAAGTTTGAAAAATAACGCAAATATAATAAACAATAGACCTAAAATTATTCCTTTGTTAAAAAAGGCATGAGTTTGTTTTAGTTCGTCTTCATAATTTAACGATAATGAATTATCCATCGGGCTTATAGTTGAAATATATTGATTGTAATCCTTACCAATATCTAAAACAGAAAACAGTGATTCAGAGGATAAAGCCCAAAAAAATAAATTTTGGAAATCCATATGAATAACACTACCACTTAACCCATAAACTAAGCTTGTACCAAATAAAAACATAGCCGTTGAAAACGAACCTAAAACAAAATATTTAATACCACTTTCAATAGAAAAACTTGACGATTTTTTGAATGATGCTAGAACATAAAACGACAGTCCTTGTAATTCAATAGCTAAATAAGCAGTAATTAAATCGTTTGACTCACAAAGTAAAAAAAAACCTAGCATCGAGTTAATTAAAAGAATGTAATATTCTAAATTACTCAATTTTCTATATTTAAGATACTTTGTAATGAAAAACACATACAAAATGCTGAAAAAACAAATTATAAATTTTGCCATTAAAGCCAGTAAATCGTTCCTAATAGTTGAAGTAAAACTCGAAGTATTTAGGAATGAAAGATCTATTTGTTGAAACAATAGAATAAAGTAGAAAGTTAAACCTAAAATAACAAGACTTGATAATGAAGTGTCATACGGGAAACGTTGTAGAAACATTTTGCTTTGACTAGTTATTTTAGAAAATAATAACATGAATAGAGTGACACAAAATAAAAAAGTTATAAAGAAATATTCAGGTAATGAAGTAAGCTCATGTAATTGAATATAACCAAAAATCATAGATAAACCATTTTGTTGTTGTGCCAGAACATTTCTAGCAGTTTTAGATAATGAGATCGAAGAATTTGTAAAAGATGCTGCATTATAATAAGCTGAAGTTAGGTAAATTACCCCAACAAGTGATACAAATAAAATTAGTCCAACAATTATAAACTGTAAAACAAAATGGTTATATAATATTTGACCTATAGCTTCAATATCCATAATTGGATCTATATCACTTTGTTGAAAAAAGATATTATTATCAAACCCACTTTGCCGCAATGGATTTTTATCGAAACATTCAGATATTACTTTTACTAATTCAAAGAAAAAAAGACCATTTATAAATACTCCGAAAGGAAAATATAAAACAACATTTTTAAATAAGTTTTTTAACTTTGTTTCTAACATCATTAGCATAAATAATACTAAAATTGCCACTGCACCAACATAAATGATCAATATAATCAAAGCGAAAAATTCACATTCAAGAATTAAAAATAAAACAGCTGTTAACAAAAAACTTAAGATTAAAAATAACAAAGAGAAAAAAGGATTATGAAACAAAACAACACATAATGAACTTACGCAAAGTAAAAAAGCAAAAAAGCCACATAAGATATTTAACATACTTTAAATTTAATTTTCGCTCCGAGTAGGGCTTGAACCTACGACCTAATGGTTAACAGCCATTCGCTCTACCAACTGAGCTATCGAAACTAATTTTTATATTACAATGAATGATAGAGAAAGAGGGATTCGAACCCTCGATATAATTTAACTTTATATAAAGATTTAGCAGATCTCCGCCTTCAGCCACTCAGCCATTTCTCTTTATTAATTTTTAATAAAGATAAAAAATCTGTGCTATATTTTATGAGAATCGAACTCATGACCTCCAGTTTAGAAAACTGTTGCTCTATCCTTCTGAGCTAAAAATACAAAAAATCTAAAAAATTTTTTTAAGCTTCCCAGTTGTACTAGTATTTTGCAAAAATTTTTTAATTTTTAAAATTTACACTTGAGTTCGAAAATGATTTCAGGTAAATTGTTGTTTAAATGAAAAAAGGAATCGAACCTTTACAACAGACGACAGACGTTGTAAACCATTTATTTCATTTTTTATTCCAGCTACACGTTCCCGTACAGCTACCTTGTTACGACTTCATCCAAATCATCAATTTCTCAATAAACTTAACTATTAAAAGTTAAATCTTCAAGTGAAACTAACTCTCTGCATGTGACGGGCGGTTTGTACAAGGCTAATTTACATATTCACCGCAACATGCTGATTTGCGATTACTAGTGATTCCAACTTCATATAGGCGAGTTGCAGCCTACAATCCGAACTGGGGAAATTTTTGTAGATTGACTAAAAATTTAATTTTTGTGACTTTTTGTAATTTCCATTGTAGCATGTGTGTAGCCCAATTTATCAGGGTCACATTGACTTGGCTTAGTTCTTACCTTCCTTCAACTTATCATTGACAGTATCTTTAAAACATTTTTAAACGTGAATTTAAAATTTGTATATTTTTGTTAAAGACAAGAATTGCGCCCGTTTAAGGACTTAACCAAACATCTCACGACACGAGCTGATGACAGTCGTGCAACACCTGTTAAAATAATTATAACTTTATACCACAAAATACAAAATAATAATTATTAAAATGTCAAAAATTGGTAAGATTATGCGCGGATTATCGCATTAAACCACATACCCCACCACTAGTTTTAAGCCCCCGTCAATTCCTTTGAGTTCCAATCTTGCAACCGTACTCCTCAGGCGGAGTGCTTATAGCGTTAGCTTAAAAATCTAAAGTAAAATTTTACCGTTAAATTACAGCACTCATCATTTACAGTATAGACTACCAGGGTCTCTAATCCTGTTTGCTACCTAAACTTTCGTCCCTCAACGTCAGTTTTTACCAAAGATACGCCTTCGCCGCTGACATTCCTTTATTTATAATAAGATTTTACTCTTACAAATAAAATTATAATCTTCTGTATAAAACTCGAAGTCCAACAGTATTACATACTGGTCTAAAGTTAAGCTTTAGAATTTAATATATAACTTATTGAACCGTCTACGGACTCTTTACGCCCAGTCATTCCGGATAACGCTTGCCCCTCTCGTATTACCGCGGCTGCTGGCACGAGTATTAGCCGGGACTAAAATTACTTTAAATAATGTCATTATCATCATTAAAATAAGAATTTTACAACGAATTTCGCCGTCATCATTCAGATAGTATTGCTGGATCAAACTTTCGTTCATTGTCCAATATTCCTCACTGCTGGCCGAAAAAATCAGCTTGGACCTTATTTCAGTTCCAATGTGGTTGATCATCCTCTAAGACCAACTAAAGATCACAGGCTTGGTAAGCTATTACATCTACCAACAACCTAATCTTGTACAGACCTATCTTTTAGCGGAATTTAAAAAACCTTTTTTGATTATCTTGAATTTAACATTCAATATGAATGTATTGTTCTAGACTAAAAGGTAACATTCTGTACAATTACTCACCCGGACGCCACGAAAAAATTTCGTTAGACTTGCATGTGTAAAGCATACTAATAGCGTTCACCCTGAGCCAGGATCAAACTCATAAAATTACAGTTTAATGATTAAGATTTCTTTATTAAACTATTTAGAATTAAAATCTAATTATTAATTTTTTGTTGAATTATAAATCACAAAATTAACTTGAAGATAAAAAGGTTCAAAAAAGTTTTTTTAATTTTATAAAATTTAGTACTTATATGCTGAAAATTTTACAATTCTTACACATTAAGCCTATCTATGTAGTCATCTACTACATTTATTTTGAAAACTCGTTTTAAGGTTAGTTTCTCGCTTAGATGCATTCAGCGATTATCTATTATGAATTTAGCTACTCGACAATGCTAGTGGTCTAACAATCGATTAACCAGAGATTCACTTTTCCCGGTCCTCTCGTACTAAGGTCTACTCCTTTCAATTTTCAACACCTGCGGTAGATAGGGACCAAACTGTCTCACGACGTTCTAAACTCAGATCATGTACCGCCTTCCTTGGCGAACAGCCAAACCCTTGGAACCACTTACAGCTCCAGGATGCGATAATCCAACATCGAGGTGCCAAACCACTCCGTCGATAGGGTCTCTAGGGAATGATTAGCCTGTTATCCCCGGCGTACCTTTTATTCGTTGAGCGATGACCATTTCCACTCAGAATCACCGGATCACTATAACCGACTTTCGTCCCTGCTTGATTTGTCAATCTTACAGTCAAGCAAATATACACTATTATGCTTACAAATTGAGATGATATTCAATTTTAATTTACCTTATGCACGCCTCCGTTACTCTTTAGGAGGCGACCGCCCCAGTCAAACTAACCATTATACACTGTCTTAAAAAATGAGTACTAAAAACTTTTAAGAGTGGTATTTCAAGATTGTTGCACAAAATCTACTAGCGTAAACTTGTTAACTCAACTTTCCCACTTATGCTACACATAAAAATCTTTAGTACAATATATAAATATAGTAAAAAGGTGCACGGGGTCTTTCCGTCTAGCCGCAGGTATTCCGCATCTTCACGGAAAATTCAATTTCACTGAGTTTGTGCTGGAGACAGTGGGACAGTCGTTACGCCATTCATGCAGGACACCAATTAAATGCCAAGGAATTTCGCTACCTTAGGACCGTCAGAGTTACAGCCGCCGTTTACTGGGGTTTAGGGTCAAAGCCAAAAAGACTTTTTCCTTTAATCTTTCAGCACTGGGCAGGCGTCAGTCTCAATACATCTTTTTACAAATTAGCAGAGACCTGTGTTTTTAATAAACAGTCGCTGTCCCCGATTCTGTGACAACTCTATAAGGTTGCCCTTATAGAGTTACTCCTTATTCCGAAGTTACGGAGTCATTTTGCCGAGTTCCTTCAACACAATTCTCTCAAGCGCCTTAATTTACTAAATTAGTTCACCTGTGTCGGATTAAGTACGGTTTTGTTAACTTATAAGCTATTTCCTGAAAACACTATAAAACTCTTATTAAACCATAAAATAAAAATAATATTTATATTTTGTCACTTATAAAAAATAAAGAAATTTCTTTCTTTTAACTCATCAAATTAAACTTTCGTTTTCTTTTTAGAGACCGATTTACTTTGACCAAAACGGATTAACCTTGTTTTGGAAACCTAGAACTTAAGGCGACAATGTTTTTCACATTGTTTATCGCTACTCATATCAATATTTTCACTTCTGATTTCTCCAATTTATGTGACCATAAATCTTCTTAAATTTACAGAACGTTCTGCTACAATTTAAGTACGTTTACTTAAATTTACGATTTCAGCCTATATTTAAGTCTATATACATTTTCGATGCAAAAAAGCTCAATCAATGAGCTGTTACGCTTTCTTTAAAGAATGGCTGCTTCTAAGCCTATCTTTCGACTGTCTATACTTATTAACATCTTTTACACTTAATTATTTATTACAGACCTTAATCAATAATCATTGGGCTGTTTCCCTTTTGACTATGAATCTTAGCACTCATAGTCTGTCTGCCTAAAATCTTATTATTTTATATTCGAAGTTTCAGTAAACTCAGTAAGACGTCAATCCCCATCATTTATCGAGAGCTCTACCCTAAAATAATGTATTTTAAACGCTCTACTAACATAGATTTCGCAGAAAACCAGCTATCGCTAAGTTTGATTAGCCTTTCACCCCTAACCACAAGTCATCCCAGTATTTTGCCACATACACGGGTTCGGTCCTTCATTAATAATTTTAATTTCAACCTGCTCATGGCTAGATCACTTAGTTTCGGGTCTTATTCAAATGACTAAATTGCATTTTAAAACTCAATTTTTTTTAGCCTACATAATTTAATTTAAGCTCGCCACATAAATAAACTCATTGATCCATTATGCAAAAGGTACATTGTTACTTTTTAAAAAGCTTCAATAGTTTGTCAGCATTAAATTTCAATAACTTTTCAACTTCACAAGTTCTTTTTCACCGTTTCTTCACAGTACTATTCACTATCAAACATCAAAAATATTAGACTTTGAGGGTGGTCCCCCAATACTTCAAACAGCACATGACTTGTACCGTTTTACTCAAGTGTAAATTTAAATTTTAACTATACAGGGCTACCTTTATTAGACTTCCTTCTTTGGCTTTATAATTATTCTAGCAAAAAATAAAAATACTTAGTCTATTACCGCGTTCGCTCGCCACTACTTACGGCCTCTCGGTTGATTTTTTTCTTTAGTTACTTAGATGATTCAATTCACTAAATTGTTATGTTTTATTTATAAAACAAACTTAAATCGTTAAAGTTCAGTTTTCTGTTATTGGAGAATTGCGGATCTCAGCTTAATTTAGAACAATTTGCTCATCGCAACATTTCGTTAATAAACGTCCAATATTAATTTTTGATGTATAGGTATCCATTTAATGCTTAAATAACTTTTATGATTTTTTATCTTGTTTAAATAAGGGGCGAATAACAGGACTTGAACCTACAACTTTTAGAACCACAATCTAACACTCTAACCAATTGAGTTATATTCACCTTTATTTGAAATAAAATTCTTTTGGAATAAAAGGATTCGAACCTTTGAATAATCGTACCAAAAACGAGTGCCTTACCACTTGGCTATATTCCAGTTAAAAATTAAATGATAATGGATTTGAACCACTAACTTTCTCGTTGTAAGCGAGACACTCTACCAATTGAGTTAATCATTTGTTGTTAGGTGTAGGAATCGAACCTACTAACTTCAGATCATGAGCCTGATATGTAACCATTACACTTCCCTAACAATATGGTATTTAATTTATACCAAAACGAGTTTTTACAATTGAATAATTTTTAACAGGTGTTACTGGAGCTGCGTTGTCCACTTTATAATGAGCTAATGCTGCCTCAACTTTTCCTATTACTGGTACTAACACAAAAAAGAAAGCAAAATAGTAAACGGTTAAAATTTGACCAATTAATGCGTATAGATCTTCTACCGGACACTGGCCTAAATAAAGTAAAATTGCCCAGCTTGCTAACAATAACCAATAAAAAATTTTGAAAATTGGACGATATGTTGTGTTTCGAATTTCTGAAGTATTATTAAAAGGAATTATTAGTAAAACTGCAATTGATCCTCCCATTGCAGCAATACCACCTGCTTTGTGAGGAATTGATCGTAAAATAGCGTAGAATGGTAGAAAATACCACTCAGGCACAACGTGAGCAGGAGTTTTCATAGGGTCTGCAGGAATGTAGTTATCAGGATGATTTAACACATTTGGGAAATACATTACAAAAATACCAAAAATAAAAATAAATACTGTGAAAGCGAACAGATCCTTTGAAAAAAAATAAGGATAGAAAGGTACATCATCTACTCCAGTGTCAGAACCTATAGGGTTATTTGATCCAGCTCTATGTAATAAAGCTAAATGGATTAAAGTAACTCCTGCAATAACAAATGGTAGCACGAAATGAAAACTATAAAATCGATTCAGTGTTGGGTTTTTAACAGTGAAACCACCCCAAAGCCATTCTAAAATATATTGGCCTGCTGTCGGAATAACTGTAACCATAGAGGTAATTACTGTTGCACCCCAAAAACTCATTTGTCCCCACGGAAGTACATAACCAGTAAAAGCAGTACCCATCATTAGAACAAATAAAAGAACTCCTGAACACCATAAACTTTCTCGTGGTTTCATATACGATCCATAGTACAATCCTCGGAAAATATGTAAATAAACCACAATGAAAAACATAGAGGCTCCATTTGCATGTACATAACGAACAAGCCACCCATTTGGAACATCTCGCATAATATACTCAATACTACTGAACGCTAGTTCAATGTTTGGACTATAATGCATAGATAAAAAAATACCTGATACCATTTGGATAACTAAACAAATACCCGCTAGTGAACCGAAGCTCCATGCATAAGTTAAACTAACAGGTGTTGGGTAGTATATTAAATGATTAGCAATAAAAGCGAAAAAATAGCTTTTAGTAATTCTCTCAAAATTAATTAATTTAAAACTTTTTAACATTGTCATCAT